AATAAAGTGGCTGAGTTATAGGCGGTAGATTGTAAATCTAAGAACAAGGAAATCTTCTTTATTAATCCTATAGTATATAAATAATATTAAATTGCAAATTTAAAGATGTGAGATTCACTAGGATTTAGAATTTAAAAGATTTATCTTTTTATGAAAACTTTGAAGGTTTTTAGTTTAAATAACTTAAAATTCTAAATTAAAATTAAATAGATTGGTAAAATAAGACCAATTAAGTTTATTGAGGTTTGAAAGAATAAAAATATAGATTCAGAGTTTAGATATATATTTTGTAAGTTGAAATTTATAGTATAGGAGGAAAGTAAAAGTTGAGGAAGAATTAGTCGTAGATAAAAATATAATGTAATTAGGGTAGACAGTAGAAAAAAAAATAAAGGAACAAAAAAATTAAGATTAATGAGTATCTGAATTAGTATTCATTTAGGAATAAATCCTAAAAAAGGCGGCAAACCTCTTAAGGAAAATAAATTACAAGCAAGTAGTAGAGAAAATAATGTTTTATTTATGTTTGGTTTGAGAAGATCTGATAAGGAAACCGATTGAAATTTATTAAGTATAGAAATAATAGAAACTAAAATAATAAAATAAATAGAAAAGTAAGTAAATCAAAAGGAGTCTCTTATTACAATAGCTGCTAATATTCATGCAAGATGGTTAATTGAAGAAAAAGCAATGATTTTACGTAAAGAAGATAAATTTAATCCCCCTAGAGCACCAATTATAGCTGATAAAATAGAAGAGAAGATAAGTAATTTAATAAATATAGAGTTGAGAGGAATATATGATAAAAGAACAATAGGAGCTAATTTCTGAATTGTAGAAATAATGAATACTTGGGGTCAATAAAGACCTTCTATAATATGTGGAAATCAGAAATGAAATGGGGCTCTCCCTAATTTAAGTAAAAGTGATAAAAGAATTAATATAACTCTTAAATAAGATAAAGAAATATATATAAACCTAGCTGTAATAAAGAAGGTAGACCCGAGAGCTTGGATTAAAAAGTATTTTAAAGCAGTTTCTGAAAAATAAGATGATATTTTTGTTGTAATTAATGGAATAAAAGATATAAGATTAAGTTCTAACCCAATTCATGCTCTAAACCAAGAAGGGGATGAAACAGCTATAAGAGACCCTAAGATTAGTGTTATAAAAAATAGTCAGTAAGAAAAAGGAAAAAAAATTAAAAAGAGAAAGATTGATTTCATTTACGGGGTATGAGCCCATTAGCTTTAATTTAGCTTATCTTTTAATTAAATATAGGTATATTGTACATTATTAGCTACATCAAAGCTATCCTTTTATCAGGCACTATATTAAAAGTTTATTATATAATAAATATAAATTTAACTATAATATATTAATATATAAGTATCATAATAAAAAGTATAATAAATATTAAAAATAATCTTTTTAGTAATTTAAATAAAAACTTATTTTATTCAAATGTAGACCGTAATATTAATTTTTTACAAAAAGAAGGGGGGGTGTCTATAGTAAGAACAGTTGAATAATTGTTTTATATATACATTTAATTTTAAATAATCTTTATTTTGTAAATAAATAAGAATTTATATAATTATATATTAGGAGATAAAATACTTAGATACTTATATTTAAAGTAACTCTCACGAAATGATTATTTCTCGGGCACGTAGAAGGATAATCATGGAGGAAGAGTTACTTTATAGTTTAACCATTTTTTAGATCTTCATTTAGTTTCTTATATATTGATTTTTTGATATAGGCGATTATATTTAAATTATTTCAAGTTATAATTTATTTAGTTGAGGAGATACGCATTGTCTCTTTGTTCTTGGACGATAATCTTCTACCACGATATAGCGTACCGTAATCCTTTTCCCTTTTTTTTAGTATATGAAATAATTCTTAGGAGAATATATACATTTAATTATATGTAAATTATTACTTATAAGTTCTCAATTCTACACGTGTATTTATATATATATATGTGTGTGTGTGTGTAAGTATGTTAATAAGTACGAACATTTATATTCGTTAATGTATAGGGCATAAAAAGTTTTGATCTTTTTTGAGATAGTGCAATTCTATTACGATTATTTTATACTCTTTTTGATGGTTCTATTTATTTGTTAATATTAACAAATTTCTTACTTATTGGGTCAAGTAGAAGAATTTGATTTTGGTTTATTTTCCTATGTTATTGTAAAGATTGCATGAAAATTCTAGTGTGCTTAAAAATATTATTAAAAATAATATTTAGTTTATAAAAATATTAATTATAATTATTTTATTCTCAGCATAAATTATTGATTTATTGATATACGAGAGTGTGAATTAGTTATAATATTAAATTCTGATTAATGTTTGTGCCAGCTTTCGCGGTTATACTTCAAGAATAAGTAGAAAGGCTAGGGGGTAGTTAAATGTAATTTTTATAATGTGTATATATATATGAATTAAAAAGTAAAATTAATTTAATTTTTTATATAAGTGATAGAAATTAAAATTGAAGCTAATAATTCTTGGGGGTAGACTAGGATTAGATACCCTATTATTCCATGATAAATTTGTATCCTTGGTTAGTAGTAGTTATTTACTTAAAATCTAAAAAATTTGGCGGTAATTTAATCTTTTCAGAGGAACCTGTTTTTTAATCGATAGTCCACGAAATATCTTGCTTTTTTTAGTAAAGTTTGTATACCATCATTATCAGGTAATTTTTAAAAAATTAATTACTAGGGAGAAATAATTTAGGTAAATTAGATCATGGTGCAGCTTATAAAAAAGTTAAAATGGGTTACAATAAATTATTATTATACGGATAAATAAAATAATATTTTTTTAGAAGGAGGATTTGATTGTATTTAAAATTTAATATGTTTAAAAGATGATAGCTCTAAATTATGTACATATCGCCCGTCGCTTTCACTTATAGGTGAAATAAGTCGTAACATAGTAAGTGTACTGGAAAGTGCCCTTGGATTTACAAAATAAAACTAATTAGTTTAGTATTTCAGTTACGTTGAAACCAGTTATCGTGCAAATCGGTATATTTTGATTTTATTGTTTGCTTTTAAATAAAATGGTTGTATTAGAAAAATAATTTATATAAAAGTATCTTTTAGTGAAATATGTTTATAAGGCGATAGAGAATTAGTACTGTGTAGGAATATTTATAAATAATTTTTTAGTAGAGATAAATTCTTGTATCTTGTGTATTAGAGGAATTTAATATAATTTAAATAATTTAGGCATCTCGAAATAAATACAGTTAATTAAATATAATAGTTTTTGTAAAAAATTAATTATAAATATATAATTAAAGATGAAATATCAATCGAGATTTATTATATCTAGTTTTTTTAGAATAAAATTGAATTTTTTGCTTATATAAAAGTAATATAAGATTAAAAAGCAGGAGGGATAAGCTTCTTGTATAGAATTTAAAATAGTTAGATTTTTATATAGTAAATAAATTAGGCTTAAAAATAGCTTTATTGGTAAAGTGTTTTAATTAAATTTATGTTATGAAATAATTTAAATTAACTTTTATTTTTATGGAAAAATTAATAAGATTAATTTTATGTTAAGATAAAATGAGTTTATAAGTATAAATTAATGTCTGTTGAGTGTATATGAATTATTTATTGTTTTTAAAAATTTAAAATGAAATATTAAAGGAATTCGGCAAAATTATTTCTTTGCCTGTTTACCAAAAACATGTCTGCTTGTAGGTATAAGGAGTCTAGCCTGCTCTCTGATAGTTATTTAAGGGCCGCAGTAATTTGACTGTGCAAAGGTAGCGTAATAGTTAGTTTTTTAATTGGAATCTTGTATGAATGGTTGGACAAAAGAAATACTGTCTCTATAATTTTTATTGAACTTAACTTTTAAGTGAAAAGGCTTAAATATTTTAAAAAGACGATAAGACCCTATAAAGCTTTATAATTAATTCTATTTAATTAAATTAATAAATAAAATTTTAATAGATTAAGTTATTTTATTGGGGAGATAAAATTATAATTTAAAATAACTGTTAGTAATTAATACAATTATATATGTATAATTAAAAATAATAGATCCTATATAAAGATTAAAAGTTTAAGTTACTTTAGGGATAACAGCGTTATTTTTCTTGAGAGTTCTTATCGAAAGAAAAGATTGCGACCTCGATGTTGAATTAAAATTTCTAGATAATTGTAGAAGTTATCGTTTAGTGGGTCTGTTCGACCTTTAAAATTTTACATGATTTGAGTTCAGACCGGCGTGAGCCAGGTTGGTTTCTATCTTTTAGTAAAAATTAGATTATTTTAGTACGAAAGGATTAGATAGTCAAAATTGTTTTATAAGTGCAAGTTGTTTTGGCAGAGTGTATGCGTTGGATTTAGGATCCTATAAAATAGAATTATCTATAAATAACTAAGTAATTTAAAGCTAATTACTTTGTGATTTTAATAGTGGTAGAAGTTATCAATTTTTTAGTGTTAATTGTATGTGTGTTAGTAGGTGTTGCTTTTGTAACTTTATTAGAACGTAAAATTTTAGGTTATATTCAGATTCGTAAGGGCCCTAATAAAGTAGGGTACCAGGGTATTTTACAACCTTTTTCAGATGCAGTTAAATTATTTACTAAAGAGCAAATAGTACCAACTTTATCTAATTTTATAATTTACTATTTATGTCCTGTTTTTAGATTGTTTATTTCTTTATTAGTGTGAGCAGTTATACCTTATGAATTAGGCCTATTAAGATTTAATATAAGTATTTTGTTTTTTCTTTGTTGTTTAAGAGTTGGGGTGTATTCAACTATAGTAGCTGGGTGATCTTCTAACTGTAAATATTCTCTTTTAGGTAGGCTTCGATCTGTTGCTCAAGTTATTTCTTATGAAGTAAGGTTAGCTTTAATTTTATTGTCTTTTGTATTGTTAGTTGGGGGGCTAAGGTTGGAATTATTTAGTAAGTATCAAAATTATATTTGATTCATCGTTGTTAGGTTTCCTTTAGCATTAGTTTGGTTTAGATCTTGTTTAGCGGAAACTAACCGGACTCCATTTGATTTCTCTGAGGGGGAGTCTGAATTGGTGTCTGGGTTTAATACAGAGTATGGAGCAGGAGGGTTTGCTTTAATTTTTATAGCGGAATATGCTAAGATTTTATTTATGAGCGTGCTGTTTGTAGTTTTATTTCTAGGAGGAGGAATATATAATTTAAGATTATACTTAAAAGGAGTCAGTATCGCTTTTATTTTTATTTGAGTTCGAGGCACATTGCCTCGATTTCGTTATGATAAATTGATATATTTAGCTTGAAAAAGATATCTACCGTTATCAATTAATTATTAATTCTTTCCTATATATATAATTTACACACCTTGTTAACAAATATTTATAACTACTCAGAGAAAAAGAATTTCTTTATCTTTAATTCCCAAAACTAATATTTTTTTAAACTATTCCCTGATAATATTATATGCTGTGTATAAATTTAATTACAAATTAAATAATTATTTTGACCCCTAAAAAGAAAATTAAATAATTAATTGATAACGGTAGATATCTTTTTCAAGCTAAATATATCAATTTATCATAACGAAATCGAGGCAATGTGCCTCGAACTCAAATAAAAATAAAAGCGATACTGACTCCTTTTAAGTATAATCTTAAATTATATATTCCTCCTCCTAGAAATAAAACTACAAACAGCACGCTCATAAATAAAATCCTAGCATATTCCGCTATAAAAATTAAAGCAAACCCTTCTGCCCCATACTCTGTATTCAAACTCAGACACCAATTCAGACCCCCCTTCTATCAAATGGATTTATGTGTGTTAAAGTGAAATAATTTATTATAAGTAGATTTAAATTTATAGTAAGAGATTATTAAGAGTGCTCTTATTTAATGCTTTCAAAACATTTGTTTTATTTTAAACTAAATAATCATTTAAGTAGGTTATCTCATTGGTTGAGTAGTAAAGGATTAATGATATAAAATATAAAATAAAGGATTGTTAAAATTTGTCCAATTAAGATATAAGGGTCTTCAACTGGGTGAGCCCCAATTCAAGTAAGTAGAATGACAATAGAAATAAATCTTCAAAATAAAATTTGGTTTAAGGGGTAGAAAGCTAGTCTTTGAAATTTAGCTGAATGGGTAAAAGGTAAGATAGCTAAGATAATTACTGAAGCGGCGAGAGCGATAACTCCTCCAAGTTTATTGGGGATTGAGCGTAAAATAGCGTAGGCAAATAAAAAATATCATTCTGGCTGAATATGGGGCGGAGTAACTAAAGGATTAGCTGGGATAAAATTATCAGGATCCCCTAAAAGATAGGGGGTTAGTAAATTTAGGATTAGTAAAATGGATAATATTACTGTAAATCCGACAATATCTTTAAAAGTAAAATAAGGATGGAAAGGGACTTTATCAGATTGTCTGGAAATTCCTAGAGGGTTATTCGCTCCTATCTGATGTAAAAATAAAATATGGATTATAGATAAGGCTGCTGCAATAAAAGGTAAGATAAAGTGAAATGAAAAAAATCGTGTTAATGTTGCATTGTCAACTGAAAATCCCCCTCAAATTCATTGTACTAAGTCAGTTCCAATAAAGGGGATAGCGGAAAATAAATTAGTAATTACTGTAGCCCCCCAAAAAGATATTTGTCCCCAAGGTAATACATATCCTAAAAAAGCTGTAGCTATAATTATTAAAAGAATAATTACTCCAACATTTCAAGCATGTATATTTATATGTGATCTAAAGTATATACCTCGGCCAATATGTAAGTATAGACAAATAAAAAAAAAAGAAGCCCCGTTGGCATGAAGTGTTCGTAAAAAATAACCATAGTTTACATCCCGACAAATATGTACAACTCTAGAAAAAGCTAGGTTAATGTGAGCAGTATAGTGTATAGATAAAAATAATCCTGTTAATAATTGTGTAATTAAACACAAACCTAATAAAGAACCAAAATTTCAAAAAGTTGAGATATTTCTAGGAAGGGGCATATCTACTAAAGCATTGTTGGCAATTTTGAATAATGGGTGAGATTTTCGAATTGGTGAGATCATTAGTAATTTAATCGTAATGGTCCTTTAAATAAATTGATAATTTTTACAACTACGATAAGTGTTAATAATAAATAAATGATGATAAAAATAGTAAGACTTATAAAAGGTTTATTATAAATTCAGTTAATACTGAAAGGAGTAGACAAGGAGAAAGTAAAAGAAGATAAAAATGGTGTAAAAGTAGAAAAAATTATTTGATCTAAAGAAAAAAGAGCTATTGTAAAAACTATTAAAATAAATAAAAAAGTAGTAAGTCTAACTATAGAAAAAGAAAAATATTCATTTGAAGCTAGTGAAGCTACATAAATAAATAAAATTAATATCCCGCCTAGAAAAATTAAAAAAAGAATATAAGAAAATCAAAAAGAGAAAGTGGAAAATCCAATAGTTAGGGAGATTAATGTTGTTTGAATTAAAAGTACTAAACCTATGGCTAAGGGGTGGGATAGTTGAGTAAATAAAAGAGTTAAAGTGATTAATAGGGGTATAATAAAAGGTAAAATGTTAGACATTTGAATTATATTAGAATATATATATATATAAGTGTATATCTAAAGTTTTTAAAAATAAATTTATTTTTGGTTTACAAGACCAAAGTTTTAGATTAAACTATAAAAACTAATGATAATTTTTAGAAAATTTTTTTTTAGTATTGCTTTATTTATATTTATAGGAGGAGTGTTTAGATTTATTAATTATCATAAGCATTTGTTAAATTCATTACTAAGGTTAGAATATATAATATTAAGAAGGTTTTGGTTGTTGTGTCTACAATTATCTTCTATTGGCAGTGAAGTATATTTTGGGTTATTTTTTTTGACATTAGTAGTTTGTGAGGGGGCTTTAGGCTTGTCTTTATTAGTTTATATTGTTCGTAGGCACGGGAATGATTATTTTAAAAGATTTAATATTTTAGAGTGTTAAAGTTTTTGTTACCTACTATTATATTGATTAAATTATCTCATAACTGAAAATTAGTTCAATTTAGTCTAGGTGTATTAAGTTTATTGGTTGGGCTTAATTGCTTTCATAATATTGATATATATTTTTTAGGATTTAATTTAGGGCTAGATTATATTAGATTTCTATTAATTTATTTAAGAGTTTGAGTAATATTTATGGTTATTACAGCTAGTCAACGTGTGAAAGATACAGGTAATTTTACTTCTAGGTTTATTTTTGTAAATTTAATTTTATTGTTAAGACTGATGCTAAGATTTTGTTCATTAAATTATTTATTATTTTATATTAGTTTTGAAATTTCTTTAATTCCTACTTTAATTTTGATTTTAGGGTGGGGCTATCAACCTGAGCGTATTCAGGCAGGTATTTATATATTATTTTACACTTTAACTTTATCTTTACCTTTATTAATTTCTTTATTATATATTTTTTATAATGGAGGTAGATTAATTATAAATATCAGGGATTTAGTAGGATTAAATAATTTTGGGGCTAGAATTTGATATTTTAGAAGTATCATGGCCTTTTTAGTAAAATTACCTATATATATATTTCATTTGTGGCTTCCTAAAGCTCATGTAGAGGCGCCTGTGGCTGGGTCTATAATTTTAGCTGGAGTATTATTGAAGTTGGGAGGCTATGGATTAATTCGAGTATTACCTATATTTCAAAAAGTAAGTATAATATATTCTTGGCTTTGAATTAGATTAAGTTTATTTGGCGGGGGTTTAGTAAGATTGCTATGTCTTCGGCAAGTAGATATAAAAGCTTTAATTGCTTATTCTTCAGTAGTACATATAAGTATAGTTTTATGTGGTCTTATTATTTTTAGTTTTTGAGGATTAATAGGAAGTGTAGTTGTAATAATTGGACATGGTTTATGTTCATCTGGTCTTTTTTGTTTAGCTAATATAGTGTATGAGCGGTTGGGAAGTCGTAGGTTAATAGTAAGAAAAGGTTTATTAAACTTTATGCCTAGGATAGGTTTATGATGATTTCTTTTAAGGGTAGGAAATATAGCTGCTCCTCCTTCTTTAAATTTAGTGGGTGAAGTTAGGTTAATTATAGGATTAATTAGTTGAAGTGAGCTAAGGATAGTAATTTTAGCTTTATTATCTTTTTTTAGAGCAAGCTATACTTTATATATATATAGGTTGAGACAACATGGAGTATTTTTTAATGCTTTATATTCATGTAGTCCAGGAAATATACGAGAATATTATGTATTGTTTTTGCATTGGCTTCCATTAAATTTTTTAATTTTAAATTTAAATTTAATTAATGGAATAAATATGTATCTTAGAGGTTAACCTACAGGTTTGATTAGATAATGGTTTGAATAATTAATATACATAAAGTTAGTATATGAGGACTGGGGGCTAGTTCTATAATTTGTGGTTTAGTTAGAGTGTTAAAATTATTGAGGGAAAAAACAAATTTACTAGAGTGAGAATTATTAAGATTAAATTCTTGCAGAGTAGAGTTTGTATTAATTTTTGATTGAGTTTCTTTATTATTTTTATGTTTTGTTTTTATAATTTCTAGGAGTGTAATATATTATAGGGGGAGTTATATATTAGGTGACAAAAATTATAATCGTTTTATATACTTAGTGTTAATATTTGTTATATCAATAATAATAATAATTTTAAGTCCTAATTTAATTAGTATTTTATTGGGCTGAGATGGATTGGGCTTAGTGTCTTATGCTCTTGTAATTTTTTATCAAAATGAAAAGTCAGCAAGAGCTGGGATATTAACTATTTTATCAAATCGGGTGGGAGATGTAGCTATTTTATTAAGAATCGGGTTGATATTAAATTTAGGTAGATGGAATTTTATTTTTTATAGGTATTACTTAATAGATAGAGAATATTTAGTATTAAAAAGTCTAATTATATTAGCTGCTATAACTAAAAGAGCTCAAATTCCATTTTCTGCATGGCTTCCTGCTGCTATAGCTGCTCCTACCCCAGTTTCTGCCCTTGTGCACTCATCTACTTTAGTTACTGCAGGGGTCTATTTAATAATTCGGTTTAGTCCAGCACTTGAGGGATCTTTAAGGCAAAGATTCTTATTAATTATTTCTTGTTTAACTATATTTATAGCTGGATTAGGGGCAAATTTTGAGTATGATTTAAAAAAAATTATTGCTTTATCTACTTTAAGTCAATTAGGGGTAATATTAAGAATTTTAGCTTTAGGGTACCCAGATTTAGCTTTTTTTCATTTGTTAAGGCATGCATTGTTTAAAGCATTATTATTTATATGTGCAGGGGTAGTTATTCATAGAGTAAGAGGGTACCAGGATATCCGTTATATAGGAAGTTTAGTTAAATTTATGCCTTTAACTAGCTCATATTTAATTGTGGCAAACTTAGCTTTATGTGGAGCTCCCTTTCTAGCTGGGTTTTATTCTAAGGATATAATTTTAGAAGTGGGTTTCATAAATTATAGAAACTATATTTCTTTAATTTTATTTATTTTGTCTACAGGATTAACTGTCAGATACACTTTACGTTTAATTTTTTTTAGAGCTACGGGTGCATTTAATTTAAGATCTTTAGCATCAGTTAGAGATGAAGAAATTACGATAACAAAGGCAATAACTTTTTTAGGGTTGGGGGCGATTGCTATAGGTTCAATCTTATCTTGAGTACTTTACCCTGAATGTTATATAATTTGTTTATCTCCTTTAATAAAAAGGATAGTTATAGTTGTAAGAGTTCTAGGAGGATTTATTGGGTATATATTAAATTTAATAAGTTTAAACAATGTTTTATTTAGTCAAATACTTTATAAATTCGTGGTAGTAGGTGGGTCAATGTGGTTCATACCCTTTTTAAGAACAAAATCTATCTCAAATTTAAATTTATTGTTAGGAGGGTCAAGTGAAAAAGTAGTAGACAAGGGGTGATATGAGTATCTAGGGGGGCAAGGTGTATTTTATGTTTGATCTAAGATTAGAATAAGATTATATTTGAGACAATATAATAGAATCAAAGTATTTATAAAATTATTTGTTTTAGGTTTGATCGTTGTCAGTCTTTTAATTTAATTTATATAATTTATAAAGAATATTGCTCTGAAGAAGCAAAAGAGATATAATTATCTGTAAATAATCTAAGTAGTTTAAAAAAAATATAAATTTGTGGCGTTTAAGATGTATAAATTACCTTAGATAAAAGTGACATAAATTAGAAGGCCGAGACCTAAGAGTTTAGGTCGAAACTAATGCAACATTCGCTTTCTAATTTATTAGTGTAAGTAAATTTTTAGAAAAAATGAAAATTTCAGCTTTGCTACGAAAAAGCAATGTGTTTTACACCATAGAAAAGAAGGAGGAACACAAATGGAATTAAACCACTTGAGAGTAAAGTTAGAAGCTTCATTCTTGGCATAATATTCCTTCTTGATAGGAAATTATTTCAATATTATCATTAACAATGATATACCTCTTTTTGGTTTCTATCAATTAATATATTTGTTAGGTGCATAAATTATAAAATCAGTTTAGTAAACTCTTTATGAATGCAACTCATACGTCATATATTGACTATGATCTTAATTAGATCAATTAAGGGCCCCTATTTTTCATTCATAATATAGTCCTATAAGTAAGATAATAAGGAAGGAAACTCTAGTTAAAAGTCATGCATATGTCTCAGAAATATTAAAGGTAGGTGCAATTGGAAGTAATAGTGTGATTTCTACATCAAAAATTAAAAAAATTACAGCAATTAAGAAAAATCGTAAAGAAAACGGAAGGCGAGCAGAGCCTTTAGGATCAAATCCACATTCATAAGGAGAATTTTTTTCTCGGTCTAGGATAGTTTTTTTAGCAAGTATTGAAGAAATTATTATAACAACTAAAGAAATAATAAATCTAACAGAAGTAATGATAAATATTGTAAAAATTATTTCTTCTAAAATTTTTAGACCTCTTGATTGGAAGTCAAGTATACTATTATACTAAAGAAATTATCCTCCTCATCAGTAGATGAAGATATATAAGAACAATCATACTACATCTACGAAGTGTCAATACCAAGCTGCTGCTTCAAATCCTAGATGGTGATTTGAGGAGAAATGGCAATTTAGTAAGCGTTTAAAGCAGATACCTAGGAAAGTGGTCCCAATAATTACGTGAAGGCCGTGGAATCCTGTGGCAACAAAAAATGTAGATCCAAACACAGAGTCTGCAATAGTAAATGAAGCTTCAATATATTCGTAAGCTTGCAAAGCTGAAAAATAAATTCCTAAGATAATAGTTAATGCTAATCTTTGAATAGCTTGGGATAGATTGGATTCTATAATAGCGTGGTGGGCCCATGTTACTGTAGCTCCTGAGGAGAGTAAAATAGTAGTATTTAATAAAGGAATTTGGAAGGGGTTAAATGAATGAATGCCTATAGGGGGCCAGTATATTCCAATTTCGATTGAAGGTGAAAGTCTTCTATGAAAAAAAGCTCAAAAAAAGGAAAAGAAAAATAAGACTTCTGAAGTAATAAATAAAATTATACCCCATCGTAGTCCATTTATTACGATAGTGGTATGTACTCCTTGGTAGGTTCCTTCTCGAGTAACATCTCGTCATCATTGTAGTATAGTTAGAATAGTTGCTAGTAATCTAAGTATGAGTAAATTTGTATTGTATTGGTGAAATCATTTTACTAACCCTGTGGTAAGTATTATAGCTCTAATAGATCCTGTTAAAGGTCAAGGACTTATATCGACTAGATGATATGGATGAAAGCCGTGAGATGATGTCATTAGTAATTAGTTAATTTCTCTTGTATAGAGGGTTCTTAGAACTGCAAATACATAGGATTGAATAATTGCTACAGCAGATTCTAGAATTAATAATAGGATTTGACTAGAAATAAGAAGGACGAGGATTGTGGATGATAGGGTGGGACCGGTGGATCCTAATAATGTTAGTAATAAGTGACCAGCGATTATGTTGGCGGCTAACCGTACAGCAAGAGTACCAGGTCGAATAATATTTCTAATTGTTTCGATTAATACTATAAATGGTATAAGAAGGGGAGGAGTTCCTTGAGGGACTAAATGCGCGAATATATGTTGAGTGTGTTTAATTCAACCGAACACTATAATAGTAATTCAAAGAGGGAGAGATAGAGAAAGGGTTATTACTAAGTGTCTAGATCTTGTGAAGATAAATGGTAGAAGACCTAAGAAATTATTGAATACAATAATAGAAAAGAGAGAGGCTAAAAGTAAAGAAGATCCTTTATGAGTTGGTTGTAAAAGAGCATTAAATTCTTGGTGCAAGGTTAGAGTTACTTTAGTTCACAATAAAGATCATCGAGATGGAGAAGCTCAGTAAACATAAGGTAGAAATATAAGTCCAAATAAGGAAGCAGTTCAATTTAGTGATAAGTTGAGGATCGTTGAGGATGGGTCAAAAATTGAGAATAAATTTATTATAATTTTCAAGATTTAAAGTTATCTGGGTTGTTAATGTTAAGTGAGCTAGTTTTATTAAAAGGAGGAATAAAATAATTTATAATTAAAAATAAAGATAAAATAAATAAGAAAAAACAAAATAAAGAAAGTCAGTAAATAGGTGCTATTTGAGGCATTAAGAAATATCTAGAAGATTATTTATGCTTGACAAGCATAGGTTATAAATTAACTAATTTCTTAGTCAGAAGTAGACGTTAATTACTATATTAGATTTAAAAGATCTATACTTTCTTTCAGCCATCTGACATAGGTTTCTCTAATAGAAGAGATTCAATTTAAAAAAGAGTTGATTGAGACTCTTTCAATTACAATAGGTATAAATCTATGGTTAGCTCCACAGATTTCTGAGCATTGTCCATAAAATAATCCTGGTCGAGAGATAAAAAAACTAATTTGATTTAGTCGTCCTGGGATGGCGTCTGCTTTAACTCCTAAAGCTGGAATTGTTCATGAATGAATGACGTCAGCGGCTCTAATTAATATCCGAATTTGAGTTGATGTAGGCAGAGCGGTTCGGCTATCTACATCAAGTAATCGGAATCTAGATATTTCTATGTCGGCAGAGTTAACTATATAAGAGTCAAATTCTACTTGTATAAAGTCTGAATATTCATAGCTTCAATATCATTGATGACCTACAGTTTTTAGAGTTAGAGTAGGGGAATTTACTTCATCTAATAGATAAAGTAAGCGTAGAGAGGGTAAGGCAATAAAAATTAGGATAAGAGCTGGCACTGAAGTTCAAATAGTTTCAATTGGTTGATTTTCTAATATATATCGGTTAATAAGAGAATTAAAAAATAATGAGGCTATTAAATAACCTACGAAAGTTAGGATTAATACTAAAACTAGCATAATATGGTCATGAAAGAAAATTAATTGTTCTATTAAGGGGGAAGACGCATCTTGTAATGTTAAGTAAGATCATGTTGCCATTGGTTCTAAAAGAAGAAAAAATTCTTCCTTATAGGAGCTTAAATCCTATGCATCTTTCTGCCATTTTAGAATTTAGTAATTAAGGGGATTTCTATATAAGAATGATCAGCAGGAGGGTAAGAATGGTTTCATTCGATTGAAGTTGAAAGATAAGGAGAGAATATAATAGTTCGATTAGAAGAAAATGCCTCTCAGACAATAATTAAGAAAATTAATGCAGCAACAAAAGAAATTATAGATCCTAGAGATGAAATAATATTTCATGAGGCGAAGGCGTCTGGATAATCTGAATAACGTCGAGGTATGCCGTTTAATCCTAGGAAATGTTGAGGGAAAAAAGTTATATTCACTCCGATAAATGTAATTAAAAAATGTGCTTTAAGTCATAAAGGATTTATGGAAAGTCCTGTTATTAAAGGGAATCAATGAGCTACACCAGCAAAAATACCAAATACAGCTCCCATAGATAGTACATAGTGGAAATGGGCCACAACATAATAAGTATCATGTAAAATAATATCGATAGACGAGTTAGATAGTACAATCCCAGTGAGACCTCCTATAGTAAAAAGAAAAATAAATCCTATTGCTCATAAGAGTGAAGGTGAGAAATTAATTTGGGATCCATGTAAAGTTCTTAATCACCTGAAAATTTTAATACCGGTGGGGATAGCAATAATTATAGTAGCGGAAGTAAAATATGCTCGTGTATCTACGTCTATTCCTACAGTGAATATATGGTGAGCTCATACAATAAATCCTAGGATACCAATAGCTGATATAGCATAAATTATACCTAAAGTCCCGAATGATTCTTTTTTTCCTGACTCTTGGTTCACAATGTGAGAGATTATTCCAAATGCAGGGAGAATTAAAATATAAACTTCTGGGTGACCAAAAAATCAAAATAAATGTTGGTAAAGTACTGGGTCCCCACCGCCTGCTGGGTCAAAGAAGGAAGTATTTAAATTACGGTCAGTCAAAAGTATGGTAATGGCTCCAGCTAATACTGGTAGAGATAAAAGAAGAAGAATTGCCGTAATAAAAACTGATCAAACAAATAATGGCATTTGATCTAGTATTATTCCATAAGATCGTATATTAATAACAGTAGTAATAAAATTTACTGCTCCTAAAATTGATGAAACACCTGCTAAATGTAAAGAAAAAATTCCTAAATCTACAGAAGCACCAGCGTGGGCGATAGTAGAGGCTAAAGGGGGGTAAACTGTTCATCCGGTACCCACTCCTCTTTCAACTATTCTCCTAGTAAGTAATAAAGAAAGTGATGGGGGTAAAAGTCAGAATCTTATATTATTTATTCGGGGGAAAGCTATATCCGGAGCTCCAAGTATTAAAGGTACTAATCAATTTCCAAATCCTCCAATTATGATTGGTATAACTATAAAGAAGATTATAACGAAAGCGTGAGCAGTAACTATAACATTATAAATTTGATCATTTCCAATAAGTCTTCCTGGTTGTCTTAGTTCAGCTCGAATAACTAATCTTAAAGAAGTGCCAACTATTCCAGCTCAAGCTCCGAAAATAAAATATAAAGTCCCGATGTCTTTGTGGTTAGTAGAAAATAATCATCGTTGCAT